CGCTACAGATGGTCTGATGAGAGGAATGAAGGTGATTAACACGGGAGCTCCTCTAAGTGTTCCAGTCGGCGGAGCTACTCTCGGACGAATTTTCAACGTTCTTGGGGAACCTGTTGATAATTTCGGTCCTGTTGATACTCGCACAACATCTCCTATTCATAGATCTGCACCCGCCTTCATACAGTTAGATACGAAATTATCAATCTTTGAAACAGGGATTAAAGTGGTGGATCTTTTAGCCCCCTATCGCCGTGGAGGAAAAATCGGACTATTTGGGGGAGCTGGGGTGGGTAAAACAGTACTCATCATGGAATTGATCAACAACATTGCCAAAGCTCATGGAGGCGTATCCGTATTTGGCGGAGTAGGGGAGCGTACTCGTGAAGGAAATGATCTCTACATGGAAATGAAAGAATCCGGGGTGATTAATGAAAAAAATCTTGGAAAATCCAAAGTAGCTCTAGTCTATGGTCAAATGAATGAACCGCCAGGAGCTCGTATGAGAGTTGGCTTGACTGCCCTAACCATGGCGGAATATTTCCGGGATGTTAATGAGCAAGACGTACTTCTATTCATCGATAATATCTTTCGTTTCGTTCAAGCAGGGTCCGAAGTATCTGCCTTATTAGGTAGAATGCCTTCCGCAGTGGGTTATCAACCTACCCTTAGTACGGAAATGGGTTCTTTGCAAGAAAGAATTACTTCTACCAAAGAAGGATCTATAACATCGATCCAAGCAGTTTATGTACCTGCGGATGATTTGACCGACCCTGCTCCTGCCACGACATTTGCACATTTAGATGCTACTACCGTATTATCAAGAGGATTAGCTGCCAAAGGTATTTATCCAGCAGTAGATCCCTTAGATTCAACGTCAACCATGTTACAACCTCGGATCGTTGGCGAGGAACATTATGAAACTGCTCAAAGAGTTAAGCAAACTTCACAACGTTACAAGGAACTTCAGGACATTATAGCTATCCTTGGGTTGGACGAATTATCCGAAGAAGATCGTTTAACTGTAGCAAGAGCACGAAAGATTGAGCGTTTCTTATCACAACCCTTCTTTGTGGCAGAAGTCTTTACTGGTTCTCCGGGGAAATATGTTGGTCTCGCAGAAACAATTCGGGGATTTCAACTCATCCTTTCCGGAAAATTAGATGGTCTTCCCGAGCAGGCCTTTTATTTGGTGGGTAACATCGATGAAGCTACCGCGAAAGCTATTAACTTAGAAAACTTAGAAGAGGAGAGCAAATTGAAGAAATGACCTTAAATCTTTGTGTACTGACTCCTAATCGAATTATTTGGGATTCCGAAGTGAAAGAAATTATTTTATCTACGAATAGTGGACAAATTGGAGTATTACCAAACCATGCCCCCATTGCCACGGCTGTAGATATAGGTCTTTTGAGAATACGGCTAAACGACCAATGGTTAACAGTGGCTCTTATGGGTGGTTTCGCTAGAATAAGTAATAATGAGATAACTATTTTAGGAAATGATGCAGAATTTAGTACTGACATTGATGCACAAGAAGCTCAACAAACTCTTGAAATAGCTGAAGATAACTTGAGTAGAGCTGAGGGTAAGAGACAAGCAATTGAGTCAAATCTAGCTCTCAGACGAGCTAGGACACGAGTAGAGGCTGTCAATGTGATTTCCCAGTAGTAGTCAATGCATTCAATAAAAATAAAAAGAATCAAAAAAATAATTAAAATTAAAGGAGTTTCTTATTATACACTACATTTTCATTCCAAAAATTGAACCAAATTGAACACAATGAAGTCTAATCTGATTAATCTTATGATAGAACGAAAAAAAGAGGGTGGGTAGAAAAACTTATTAGATACCTGATTCCATGGTATCTAATAAGTTATACCTACTATTGGATTTGAACCAATGACTCCCGCCGTATGAAAGCAATACTCTAACCACTGGGTTAAGTAGGTTATTTATCACCACAAAAAAGTCTTCATCACTTCGATGGATTCTAGTTAAAATATGCTTTCTAAGCAATATCAATCTTTTACCAGTAAATGGATCGGAGAGTTATCATATGCATATGGGATACCCTTCTTGACAAGAAATTGCCTCTATGTTAAAATAGTTATGATTTATGATAAGGGTTATAGCTCAGTTAGGTAGAGCACCTCGTTTACACGTGCGCCAATGCTTTTCAAGGAAGCCCATTATGCAATGACCATAATTGATCTTTTTGAGAAGTCGATGTCTTATTCCGTAGGTTCGAGAGAACAAGAGAAAAATAGCCTGACAAATATTTGGTTCGATCCGATTCAGGTGCGAATTCCACTGCTAAATCAATCAAATAGAACATGCCATTGTAAGGTAAATGTCCAGTCCATTCAATGCCAGGCATAATGAGTATAAGGGTCTCAAAAGAACCTCTTGTCGTCCTATGAGCTTTGAGGTGTATGAAGTCTCATATTTGACTCTTGCAGTGGAGCGATAGAGGCTCCATTTCACTTAGGTTGATCTAGGCCGAAGGCAGACCTAAATCAAGGTCATTTTTCTTTGAAACACTTTGGTATTGCTCCTAGATCAGGATACAAATAATGAATCAGAGCACATGGAACCATCTCATTATCTTTTTATCTTCCTGTAAAGAAAAAAATGGTGGACTAACTGATCTTTACATCAGTTGATGAAAGAGCCCAATGCAACAAAATGCATGTTGGGTCTTTGAAACAGTTCGAATCATTTCGATAATAATAAGTTTTCTCTGTTTTACCGAGAAGGTCTACGGTTCGAGTCCGTATAGCCCTAATACATTATACATTCCATTTTTGTTTTGTATAGAGATTTTAGTAGTTTTATTTTCGATTTTAATAGTAGGAACAATAAAATAAACACAATAATTCATTTCAACGGACCCAATTGGTATTTGTCAAATCTCGGATCAAATAACCATATTTCTTTATCCATTTTCATGAATGAATTACTTTTTCCTCTTTTATTGCCCATGATCAAAGAGTTATTTATACACTTTTTTTATACACTTTTTTTGGGTTTGGTATACCCAAACCCAGTCAATTTATGAAATGAAAATCATGAAAGAATACTGTCTAAAGACTTCAACCTGACCCAAGCAAATCCAATCCTAAGTCGCATGGATCTAGGACCTATTCTTTTCTTGATCTTGAGTATTTGTGGATAATCAGTTTTTGGCTGAACAACAAACCTAATAGATTCTTAGATTCTTTCAATTTTCAATTTGTTTCAAAGATAATGTAGGGCTAATTAATTAGCCCTACATCCATCAAGGCTCCTCCTTCTATATTCTAAGAGTTGAGCGGGTTTGGGAATTTGGTCTGTCGAATTGCTCGATAATGTGTGATTCTTTCTATTAGACTATTAGGAGAAGATTATTAGAGGGATCCTATATTATGCCGAACGTTCATGATTCCATAAAATTTAAAATTAAATATAACTATACTATTATAGTTATACTAATAAAGTTATACTAAGAAAAATATAGTAATAATATTATCATATTCTATTGATATTGAATTCTTAATGATTATTATTTTAAATTTTTCTTTACTATAAAGAAGATTCTTTTATAGATGTTATAACGAAACTTCGTAAGAAGATATCTCAAAAAATCTTTGAAGTTGAAGATAGATATGAAATACAAGATGCTCTTTGAATGATAAGTACTTATACGACACGACTCCAGATTTCATTTCAATCAAAGAACATTTTTACATTCCCTTCTAGATGAAACAGAGTAACTGGACTTTAATTCATATGAGGGTGGCTAAAAAAAGAGGTTCTCATTGATATTCCCCAATTGGAAAGATATCATATACATTTTGTATGAGCAGAAAAACTAGGATGACTTAAAAGAGTTCTGTACCATGAACTTTGTATCGCGCACATCACTTAGGGGGGGCGCCGGAAATTGAGCAAGAGTGAGAAAAAAAAATATGAAAAAAAAAGACGGAAGAGACGAAATGCAGAAATGAAAAATGAAAGGAATTGGGGTTGATTTGTACTGTGTCTGAAAAACATCCTTTCTATTCTTATCCTTTCACTCTGAATCTTTTTATCTAAATTTTTTATGAAATTTGAGATATATACGAAAATTTAACATCCTATTTAAAATTTAAATAAGATCAAAGTATGAACAGAGAGGAAAAAAATAAAAATGAATAAGGAAAGTAAAGAATATGTATCCCGATCCGTATCAATGAATTTCATTTGTATGAGGTATTAATATTTATCCGATACATTATTCACGTGTCAGGAACCAGATTTGAACTGGTGACACGAGGATTTTCAGTCCTCTGCTCTACCAACTGAGCTATCCCGACCATTTCCTGTGCATCATCCTAGCGGAGTACTTGTATCTATGTCAATGAAAAGAACTAAAAAAGTCTTAACAAATTGTACCTAGCTCCTCAATTTCTTAGATCTTCAAAACAAAAAGAAGACTTTCTTTGTATTGTAAATGTAAGGATAATGATATGGACTGTGAATGACTCAATAACGGGGATTCCTTGAATCTATACATATATGTTCATTTGTACAGGTATCGTATCTCTATACAAATGAAATTGGATTGGAAGAAGAAACGAGGATTTCTATTCGGATCCGTTTGTGAAAGAACAGAGTGAATGAAATGAGAAAGATATTGAATTTTGGTTGAACTGAACCATTGATGAAAAAAAAAAAAGAAGATAAAGAAATAAGAGGAGGTAAAATGGGCTTTTCTTGGGGATAGAGGGACTTGAACCCTCACGATTTTAAAAGTCGACGGATTTTCCTCTTACTATAAATTTCATTGTTGTCGGTATTGACATGTAAAATGGGACTCTCTCTTTATTCTCGTCCGATTAATTTTCAAAAGATCTATGAAACTCTGGAATTAATCATTTGATCAATGAATATTCGAATTCTATTTCAATTTAAACTTCAATTGGAAAATGGGAATGGATTCAGAATAACTCTTCCTTTTTTCATAGATTTTTTGATCTTTAGAATGATTATTTGATCTCTATCATTCTAATTAATATAGAATGAATCTCAATATCGAAATATCGAAATAGAGGGTTGTGATTAATCTTTCCTATCTCAGTATGTATTAGGTATATAAGCTTATCCTTTACTGTCATTTCTATCATTTGATAGAAGGATTTTTGCTACTAACGTAACGTAGTCAATTTCATTCGTTAGAACAGCTTCCATTGAGTCTCTGCACCTATCCCTTTTTATTCTAATTTTCCATTTTTTATAAAGATTTGGCTCAGGATTGCCCATTTTTAGTTCCAGGGTTTCTCTGAATTTGGAAGTTACCACTTAGCAAGGTTTCCATACCAAGGCTCAATCCAATCAAGTCCGTAGCGTCTACCAATTTCGCCATATCCCCCTTTGCTTTGATATTTGATATGATACAAGGATCTAATTGTAATTCCATACACCTCTTTCATTGATCTTGGAACTGTTGAATTCATTAGGTAAGGATTCTTGTATCGAAAAAGTGTATGCTGCTATTTTATTTTTTTGGCCGTCTTCCATTCTATCATTTCATCTCTATTGGATGAACCCTATTTGTTTCAATCCGAAATTATTCTATCATTGATGTATCCGCAATTCAATATAGATAGATATATTCCACATATATCTATGCCTTGACTCCCCCTTCTTTTTTATAGCGGAATTAAAAATAGTAGAACGCTCGATATTTATTTATTTTTTTTTTTTTTTAACAATTCGTCCTCTTGTGTATAATGATAGAATACAAGTTTCTATCAGTTTTAGTCATGGATTTACATTATTCGAATAGAAATCAATAGAATATGATTCTATTTAGTTTTTCACTATTTATATATCTAGATATTATATCTAGATATAAAGAATCTAAAAATGAAAAAAAAAAAAAAGAAGAATCACCAGGTAATAGCTAAGATCCGAGAGTTTCCTATACACTATTGATCTTATATCCGCCCGCTTAGCTCAGAGGTTAGAGCATCGCATTTGTAATGCGATGGTCATCGGTTCGATTCCGATAGCCGGCTCTTTTTCTTTGCATGATTGAAAATATCTACTCTCGCTTTCTCTAAATGTCGAGTTATTATGTCATGGTAACTTGCAGCTATAGCTATGAATAAAAAAAGTTAACTAGATCTTTACAGAAGAAATTTGAAAAGGTAGCCTTCGCTTGAACTTCACTATATTATATATACAAAAAATAAAAATATTGATGAAATTTATTTCATTCTGCTTTGTAATACTTCAGTAGATTGTGTTTTGCTTTGCTGATCCTTTAGTTCAGTCTGAATTTATTTTATATATTTTAGAATATTTTTATTTTTTTATATTTTAATTTTAGATTTATATAATATTATAATTATAATTTTTTTTTTCAAATGAAAGTGAATAAAAAAGGGAGCCTTTATTTATATGTCTCGTTACCGAGGACCTCGTTTCAAAAAAATACGCCGTCTGGGATCTTTACCGGGACTAACTAGTAAAAGCCCCAGATCCGGAAGTTATCTTCAAACCCAATTGCGCTCGGGAAAAAGATCACAATATCGTATTCGTTTAGAAGAGAAACAGAAATTGCGTTTTCATTATGGTCTGGCAGAGCGACAATTACTTAAATATGTGCATATTGCTGGAAAAGCCAAAGGGTCAACAGGTCAGGTTTTACTACAACTACTCGAGATGCGTTTGGATAACATCCTTTTTCGATTAGGTATGGCTTCGACCATTCCTGGAGCCAGACAATTAGTTAACCATAGACATATTTTAGTTAATGGTCGTATAGTAGATATACCAAGTTATCGTTGCAAACCCCGAGATATTATTACTACGAAGGATAAAGAAAGATCGAAAGCTCTGATTCAAAATTATCTTGTTTCATCCCCCCGCGGGGAATTGCCAAACCATTTGACTATTGATTCCTTACAATATAAAGGATTTGTAAATCAAATCATAGATAATAAATCGATCGGTTTGAAAATAAATGAGTTGTTGGTCGTAGAATATTATTCCCGTCAAACTTGATTCTAACGAAAATAAAAAAAGCAAGGTTCATACAATTTTTACCCCCTTCTCTGAAGTAAATAGAGTACCTTGTCTCATTCACATATCAAAAATGGATCGACAATAAATAGGATTCTTTATTCTTCTTTTCAATATCAATACAATATTTCTATTTGTATTTTACGTATCACAGGCTCTAATTAGGGATAGAGAATCTCTATCAAATAAGGATTGTTAGAATAATGATATCAATTATTATTTGATTTGATACGTAACGTTGATAAATGAAAAGAAAAGGAGAGAGAGGGATTCGAACCCTCGGTAAACAAAAGTTCACATAGCAGTTCCAATGCTACGCCTTGAACCACTCAGCCATCCCTCCTACGGAATCTTATTCTTGACCAAAAACCGAATTAAGTAGCGAGCCATTCATCTTAATTGTAGTACAGGTATGACCGCCTGGTGGTTCCATAGGAAGAAAAGTTTTTTTCCAATTTCATATTTATCAACAGCAGCTTCTTTCATTAGCTACCCCATGATCTATTCAAAATTCATGAATTGTCCGATTCATTTTTTGATTTCAACTGTATGGCGTGGCACATATACGTTATGCAAACAAAATAAAATAAAATTAAAATAATTAAAATAAAGGATGGTTACCTTATTTTTTTATCATGGAATGATTATTCAATTCTTTTTCCTTTTGATAACCAAATCAAAACTTATCGAGTTATCAAAATCAATACATAGGAAACTTGGTTATTAAACTTAGATGAAATAGTAATAGTATACTACTAAATTGGAATGAAATATAATCTGATTCAACTATTTCATTTCATCTTTGTCAAAAGGGAGGACGATTTGTGCTCCACGTTTTTCCAATTAGTCTGTTTTTATGTTATTTTGTACTGTACAATTCCTTTTTTTGTGGGATCGTTTTCCCCGAAGGGGAATGAAAATAATTATAGAATGAATTGATAATTATGCCTAGATCTCGAATAAATGGAAATTTTATTGATAAGACCTCCTCAATTGTAGCCAATATCTTATTACGAATAATTCCGACAACTTCAGGAGAAAAAAAGGCATTTACCTATTACGGAGATGGTGCGATTTGATTCTTTTCTTTTTTTTTTTTTACCCCTCAGTTTTACGAGAAAAAGAACGTAGTTAGGAATATAAAAAACAAATTAGTGAAAGAAACCTACGCTTGGTGAAGGTGAAGTTTAGAGATAGAGCAATTCCTTCTGTCGTGTATCCTCGATTGATGCAGCCTTAGATGCTTCAATTATCGATTTTAGTATTGAGCGAAAGGTTACATCTATAGGTTCTTTATTGGAGGTCAATCCTACTTAATTAGTATCCATAGGTGGCATTGTGGAAAAAGCACTACACCTAGGAATCAACAACACGAAAACTTTGTTATAAATAACCCTTTTCCTTATCGGTATCGGGACTAACAAGAATGGTTGGGAAAACTAAGATCCATCTCATTCGTGCTTTGGGTACCCGTATAACCATCAAAGACCGTTGAAGTGACTAATTCCTGGAAATCGTAAGCGTTGAGTACAAAGAAATTGTTGGAGTTACCATTTCTATCTATCACTAATACGATTGGTGGTAAGAAAAAACCTCTTGTGGGAAGGCTGGTTAGAAATTTCTTGTAAAAATACCAGCTCCTGTCAGTTCATAATGAGAATAGTGAAATTTTGATTACATGAATTATTACCTTTAGTACTATGCACAGAAGGGAGGAGCCGTATGAGATGAAAATCTCACGTACGGTTCTGTAACGGAGATTCTTTTACAAGAATGAACGACCGTAACGGATGTCGGCTCAATCCGAAGGAAATTATGCAGAAGCTTTACAGAATTATTATGAAGCTACGCGACCAGAAATTGATCCCTATGATAGAAGTTATATACTCTATAACATAGGTCTTATACACACAAGCAACGGAGAGCATACAAAAGCTTTGGAATATTATTTCCGGGCACTAGAACGAAATCCATTTTTACCACAAGCTTTTAATAATATGGCCGTGATCTGTCATTACGTGCGACTATCTTCACTATAGAAAGAAGGAAAAAGAGATCAAATCGTCTAGTAAATACTAGAAAAAAAGGCTTTCTACATATGCATCGTCCAAAGTAACGATTTTTATCAGCTGTAGCAAGGAAAGATACTTCGCGAGAACCAAAAAAATCGGAAGAAATAGGTATGGCCTATATACTATACTCTATGGATAAAGAGTCGAATTGATAGAGAAAGCACCGTAAAGATCAATTAGTAAGCTATTATTTGGTCAATACATTTCAGAACTGCTTACTTATGTCATGATATGGAATAAAAAAAGTTAGAAATCAACTTATGTAATAGAGTCGATCTACTAAAGTATTGAGCAGCGGTGTAGCATCAGATCCCAAAGATTGTAAGTTCTTTTTTATTATTTTATTAATGGGATAAAGTCTTTTTCAAAGATTCTATATAAAAAGATATAAAAATATCATATCCCATATATGAAATATGAAACCGAGATAGTTACCTTTCAGAAAATTCTAACGATATCGGGGGATATCTATGCTTCATTCTTCTGAAGGTGGGAGAAAAGAGAAAACTAATCATTCATCCAAATTAGAATTGGAAACTTATGTATTATGTAATAAACATCTTCTGGTTTATTCAAGATAAAATAGAATAGATTGATGAGCCGTATGAGGTAGGAAACTCTCAAGTACGGTTCTAAGGAAGGGAATTGACTCACCTATTCCGACCGTGGAGAACAGGCCATTCTACAAGGCGATTCTGAAATTGCAGAGGCTTGGTTCGATCAAGCTGCTGAGTATTGGAAACAAGCTATAGCGCTTACTCCAGGGAATTATATTGAAGCGCATAATTGGTTAAAAATAACGAGGCGTTTTGATTTTTAATAAGACCCTTTTTTTTGTATCCAGCAATCAAATTAAATAAATCCTTCCTATGAGAAGGTCC